TCGACCATACTATCCATTTTTATTATTGTAATCTAGAAAGATACAAACTGAATCTAGATCAATCTACAATATGTATATGGATCTTCATAAAGGTTAATATCAATTAAATATATGGAATGTACATAGTATCTCAATTCTATTTCTTTGCTTCATCTATTTGTTTCCTTTATCTATTTGATTTTTGTTGATTCCAATCAATCTGAAATAATCGCGAGGCAACTCTTATTATTTTCTAATTTATAGAAAATTAGAAAGTAATCTTTTTTTTAGCATTTCAAAGAAGTAATTGATTGCGCGGTTTACAGATAATCCAAGGAGTTCTACGGTAACTTCTTCGGATTTCGAAATTAGAAAGGGGTTATCCTATCGATTTTGAATCCTTCAGCCATGATAGCAAACGCGTCAATAAAGCACAGCAGAAATAAAAGCCAATACAATTTCGGAATGAAGATATTTTTATTAATTCAATTTTTTAATTCGAAATTGAATTAAATTAATGAATTCAATATATTAAATAATTAATAAAGATTATTTATGCTTTGCAAAACGATCTATAAAAAATCTATAAAAAAGTGATACAATTTGATTCCCCAACTCAATTCGTAGTATCTCTAGAGTCCACTCCTTCCCCATATTACGAGTGAAAGGGAAAATGTAAAGACTACCATTAACGCAGCCCAAGCGAGACTTACTATATCCATGTGAATTATGTCCCCTATCTCTCTGAATATGAAGGAATTATTCCATTAGTGTTTATTAATAATAGTGGAATCACTGGTGCAGAGTCAAAAGGGGATTCTGACCCAACACCCTCGATCAAAGACTCCAATAAATATGAAAAATGAAACTGCAGTTACGCTTTTCTTTTGAAGTATCAAAGAGAATGCTACTAATATATATATGTAGGAATACTGATACCTATTCTTTATTTTTCTTGTCCTTCATTATCATTAAGTAAAAGAAAAAAGCCAATTATCCATCCAATCTAATTCAAGACCCGGCCAGTAGACACGACATTAGTAATGGAAAAAAATCGGTAACTCTTTATTTGATATGATAGCCCTTCCACTACTATAATCTTTCCTTGAATCCTAAATACAACGAGTTACGGCACTTTAATTTAAAGAAGGGAACCCCCAGCTGTTTCCAATCAAGAAAGTCTCAAGACTACGCGTGTTTTGCTGGGAAAAATTCGGCGAGTTATAACAGCAAAGGGGAATAAAGAATAAGGGATTTCGAGTCTTGTCTTTTGTTAATCAGGCGACACCCAGATTTGAACTGGGGAAAAAGGATTTGCAGTCCCCCACCTTACCGCTCGGCCATGCCGCCAAAACGATACCAAATAGATGAAATATTCCCCTTTATTTGTTATTTGTTTTTTTGGGGGGGGCCGGCGCCTTCCCTTCAATTAATTTTATAGTATCTCAAAACACCCAATATCTAAATACCTCTCTTTTCTATTAAAAAATAAAAAACCAAATGGGAATTTTTTTCAGTTACAAAAGCAAAAATTCAGAACAAATTGGAACCATTAACTATATGACTGTAAATTCATGACCCACCCTTGGATTTACATCTCAAATTGTCTTTACCTAATGATAAATGATATAAGAAAATCAAAATTGATATATAACTAATCAGTCTTGATTTTTTTATTGAAAAAAAACCTTCTCAAATCAATTTCAATTATAATGTCAATTATTAGTATATGTAAACCCCAAACATAAGTTGTGTTCCACAGTTAGCTTATGGGGTATATTATTTGTGTATGATGCCTGTTTATAGGGAATAGGCGGACACTTGTCGTACTGCAATTTAGATTGATTAGATTGAAGAGAAAATAGAAATTTTGATAGAGTACCACATGTGCTGTCCCGAGTAGAAGTATGCAATAAAGGAGAGCGATGTATGGATAGATAGCTATAGCAGCGCGGGTTTAATAAATACAAGCCTTCTTATGCACTTCAATCGTATTCTAAAAATAAAAATTCTACGAAAAAAAGAAAAAGGAGTTCTCTGCAAATCATTTTTGGAACAATGGAATTCACGAAAGAGTTAAGTACTCAAAAAATTAACTTTCTATTGTTATATTGTTTCTGATTATTATGTCTTTATCTCCGTGAATGGATCAAATCCCGAATCCATTTATTTTTCTGATATCCAATCGGATTGGAATATGTAATATCATAATAATGGTATAAAGTGAATTTTCTATTCTAGACAAAATAAAAAAACTCCATAATTCTAAGTGGAATTTATCAATTCCTTTCCGTTTGGATCTGTCTCTTAGAAATTCCAATTTAACATTTAACTAAGTCTAAAATTAAGTCTAAAATCATCTTTTTTCCTCCGTTCATACGTATTTCATACATTCCATATATATGGAGTTGGGTAAAATTTCATGTGATTCAGTAAACAGAATCGAAATTCCATCATTGCTAGATCGATTCATATGATTCAATGCAGAATGAGAAAAGAATGGGATTTTTTGATAAATGGG